AACATTTTTTCAAAGACCTCTGGAAATGCCCGTTTTGTCTACTTAACATATGGGACGAGCTAAGCTATATACCGGCTTGGAGCTTTCTTCACCAGTTCCCATAGCCTCTTCTCTTCCATCTTTTCCTAAAGCAGGGTTGGCGCGGATAAGGCTTATGTGTAGCATAAGGGTTGGCTTTTAGTCCTTCTTTCCCAAAAGAAGTAGACCTTATGGTACGTACCCTTCTTAGCCATTGGTGCGTTAAGGCTTAGTGGGTAGTCTAAAAACAAAATAGGCTTCTCCTCAAAGGTAGCTTGCTTACTTAGTGCTTGCGCTAAGGAAGTCATATGCTCTTTTCTTAAGTGCGGTGCCCTCAATACAACCTTCCCTAAAAGTGGAGGTAGGAGATCCAGTTAACGAATAGGCTGCGGCTGTAGCTGCAACGAGTAATGAATTCTCGGAAGCTCTTTCTTAAAGGGTGCCCCCTTCCCTCGAATGCTGCATTGGAGCGAGTTCTTCCACTGCCGAGTCCAGTTCAGGTAGCCATTCGTTCATGCTTCGCCCGGAGGGTTCCTGATAGCTGGTTGACAAGCAGCTGAGAATTTCTGTATACTAGGATGTCGGATCTAGATAGATCCAAAGCCTGACTACACGGAATAAATCTAATAATCCGAAGATGACCGCTTTCTTTGTACTCGGCCTCGTTGTTTTAGGCCTCCAAGACCTGTTTGCTCAGAGTTCGGGGCGGAGATTGTTCGTTGACGGCTCGTCGAATGAAAGCGGATCTGGTATCGGGCCCCTTACTTTACTTTATAGGGCTCGGACGTGAATATGGATGTTCTAGCTCAGAAACCACTCTAGCTTCGGATGTTAGAGCTTGCGATGGCCTCCTCGACATTAGACAGAAAAATGATACGCTAAATGAAAGCGAGCCTATTTCGATCTCCTTCACGCTAAGGGTATCTAGACGTCTTTTATCAACAAAGATGTTGTCTACCCGCTTTCACGAATTGGGTATTCCTAGTCAAATTTAATTTCCCGGTATTTTTGTCATCAATTACTTTTCCCTTCAAAATTCCAATTTCAATCGTGCAACTTAACTTGTATCAAACCCCGCGTTTTTCGTCTAAATGAATTTTCCCTTCCTAAGTGACATCTCAATGGTCCCACTTTCATGAAACCCCCGTCATCAAGAGGAAAGGAAATTATTTTCTTGTATCGTCACAACCCCTTTTTATCGCTCGGAGCTGAATTTAATTCCTTTTGAGGCGAAATTCTCTTTTAAAGTAAGTTTTTTGCAGTCTCGTTCTTGCTCGTGATTCGTGGGGGGTAGTGGAAGAACCAAGCTAGGGATGAGCGCGCTAGCTGATCGTAGACCACCGTTGTTTTCTTCCTTCATTTCATAGCTTTAGGAAGGAAGGTTTACTTTTGGGTCGTTTACTGGTATTAAAATGATTGTGTTTCTGCTCAGTGAGACGATACAGACACAGAAGGTTTAAGCTAAGCCTCAGGGGCAGTCTCTCTATCAGGCCCTGCTGCTTCAGTCTCTTTCTCTTTATCCGCATTCCCATACTAACTCTTCCCGCACTCTCTTCTAGCATTAGCTCGTTTAAATCTACTGAATAGGAAAAAATCCTCCTTCCTATATTAGTATAGGTGGGGTAGAAAGGTTGAGCGGAGGCAGGAAAATTCGTAAGGTAGAGTTCCTCGGCCTACTCCTTCGTTTTTTAAAACGACCAAAAGCACTAGGTGTGATCTAGTTCTTGTTCGTATAGTCTCAAAGTCTGCTTATAGAAAACGAGAACCCTTCACGTATGAGATTGCCTGTGAGCCTTGTGCTTCCCTTTACAGAAGGACGAGGTAAACGTTCTTCTTATAGCTCTTGCTCAACTCCTTTCGTAGCTTCGTTCCTTCTTTTCTCAATATGATCCTTCATAGATGCTAAAATTTTACTATCTCATGGAAGGGGGTGGGAGCTTAACGCCCTCAAGCAAGCCCTTGACTTCGCGCCTGCTCGGACCAAAACTAGATAATTCACATTCTATCAGCCGAGAAGGGCTAAGAGCGAGGAGTGGTCCGCTTGAAGCAAGCATCTTACCTATTCGCGCTAAACCAATTCGTAGAAGAAAGCTTCACTAATGCCCAGCCGGGCGCCATAGACTTTAATAAGATGTCCCAATCCCCACAGGCAGCGGTGGCATCACGGCTCCAAGCCAAACCTACTAGAGGTCGATCTCTTAGAGGGCCGAGCGGCGAAGTTCGGCCAATCCATCCTATCCTGGATTCCTTATTTAAGCCCAAAAGGCTTAGCAGGTCAAGCGCGACAACGGCATCAGTCGCGATGTGATGTGTTTTTTAGCCTTGCCAACAATCCTTGGTATCGCTAGCCGGGCTATCTTCTTGTTGCATTGCCCCATTCGCTAAAGCAAAACTATAAACTACATTCCGCTCAAAGACAAAAACTGGATCGGTTCACTTCCACACGTAGCAGCACCCTAGCTCAAAGCTCCCCGGAAGGAAGTTTAATGGCTTGACACCAAATCCTTGCCTCGAGACCATAGGATAGGACAAGCGGTGCTGCTCCGTATTAGGTAGGGCTAAGTAGGGCTGAGTTTGTTTTGCTCAAGACGGCCATGTTAGTTACGTGGAGGCTATCCCTGCTTGAATCAGCGTCAAAAGCGGAAATTCTTTTTGATCAACTAGGTTTATTTCCTGGTTGCCTTACTCATTTAGGGCTTAGTCTGACTTTTGCATCATGAAATTGCGTAGAGTCATGTGCGAATCTCCAACTAGTTCGGATTCAAACATGACCGCTAGACTGGACTAGAGACTGCCTCTTGCTGAGCCTTTCAAACTAGGCGGGTCTGGTTTACATGTGCAAAAAGTTAGGACTAGTGAGTAGTTCTACTGAAACGGTTTCAAAGTATTAAAAGCCTTACAGGCCTGCCTGATGGAGACTACTTCATAGGGATCGATCCGGAATACCGCTTTATTATCAGGGAAGGATGACTTTCATTATGACTACACATTGCTTTTAAGCCGAATGCATGTTACGAAATGCAGTGATACGGAAACTCTTTTTATGGTTCTAATCCATGCGCATAGTCGCACTCATGAGAGTCTCTTTTCTTGTAAATGAGGACCACCTATCCTTTCCGAAATCGACAAAAAGTATGCTTTCAAGGGCAGTCTACTAATCGGTAAGCATTCCTTTAGGGCATTCATCCAATGTGGAATGTCTAGTGTCTACCGTACTTGAAAAGACTTCCTTTGGTCGAGTACCTTCGTTCCTTTAGAACCTCTTCCTGGCTACTCCACCCGGATGGGTGCCACAAACACAGCTTGTACTGGCTAAACATCTCCTATCTTTCCATTTGAAGGAGTCTATCCCACTGCTTAAGTATGACAAATGTCTGACACTACTATATCGGACGTAAAGTCTTGCCCGGCCTCACTGAGTGGATCTGGTGCCCACACCGTAGCTAGTCCTCTTAGCTTTATTGGAGCAGGTGCCCAAGCTTCTTTGGCTAAAGCACATCTCCTGTCTGAACCCTTGACCTATTTGAAAGACAAATGCACAAACCCAAATTGAAGAAAGAGATGCTCGAGTCTCTTACGCCATCCTAGGCGGTTCTCCCGTAGCGTCTCCGCCGGCGACTTTCTAAGGTTCAGGGTTGTCTGCCTATCCTAGGTGACCATCTTCGTCTACTACAACGAGGGGTGTGTGCCATAGAGTGTGGTACAGGTGTCACCAGTCCCAGACAGATTTGTTTATGATCTCGTCAACTCGGAACTCATAGCTGCTAGCAACTCCTAGCTACAACTAGAACTCCTTAGCTACTAAAACAAGAGCTCTTTCACTCGGGCGACTTTTCTTATTGGGCAAGTTGCCACCCGTTGTTCAATACCCTAACTATAGTAAGTAGCTTAATCTGTCGAGAAGAACCATCCCTACCGGATCGGACATGTAACCAGTCTTCTCCGCTTGAGAGGGAAAGACGGCTGCTCTGTGAACAAAACAACCCTAGTTGCTGGTCCTGCTCCTGCTGCTGTCTGAACTGCCACCTCTGCTCCAATACATAAAGCAGCTCCAGCTTGAAGCTATTGTAGCAGCTCTGTCCCATTCATCACTGCTTTCTGTTAAAAAGAAAAGAGCTGCTCCTCTCCGATCTAAGTCCTCTCTCTAGTCAGAAATTGCGTAAGTTAATCAGGATGGATCGACAGGCTTTCCAAACCTACAGGTCTCTTCCTCGGACCTAGCATTGCTGCCTGGCCCATCACTTCTTCTTTTCTTGACTTCGATGATTTGCCTGCAGGAGGATCATCGAAGGTTGGAGAAAAAGAATAGAATTCCAGATTGAAGATCTCTTGACCCATATATGATCCAGTTCTACATCTTAGCGCTGAACTAATGAATAGAGATTGAGCTTCACGTCGGGATGAGAATCTCACATGGTGCTGCTCCTGCGTCTCTCTGTCCAACTCGTTACGCAATTGACGTAGTAGACCCCTCGCATGATTGTTTCAATGATGTATTCAATCAAAACAAGAAAGAAAAGTAGTAATAAAATAAGGTTACATGGTGGGTCTGTGAAGGAACACCAAGAAAGAGGATCAGACTTGACCAGTTCAGGCTATGGAAGTTTCGATCTTCCCACAAATATTTTAATGGTGTCGATAGCGTGTCACGTCATGGTAACCGATCATCAACTGCTTTCGATCTTGAATGCTATTTTCCGTTCCTTGATCACTTTCTGGGATGACAGTAAGTCTTCTCACCAATGGGGATCCGGATGAGTGAGATTGGTCCCGTTCCTTTGGTCTTTGTCCACAGCTACTCGGTCAATGAAGACGGAATCTGGGCGGGATCTCTCAGTCCCATTCCTGATCAAATAACATCTCAAAAGAACGAACAAAGAATGGAAGGCAGCATCGAGCCCCGAAACGGCAAGCCATGCTTCAAGCTAAGTCAGTCTGGATCTAAACAAGGTAGCTTTCTTACTTAGTGCTTGTGCTAAGCTCATTTTTATTATTAGGTCTTACCTGGGGATTCTACTTGCCTTTTTTGCTTTTAGAACGGAGAGGGAACCTGAAGTCTGGCAGAAAATCCGAATCATAGTTAGCAGTTTGAATAGAACTAGTGTCGTAGCCAAGAGAATGGGAAGCAAGGAGTCAGAATTCGGTTGGGATTCTGTGAGTGAGGGAGCAGAGGCAGAATCGAACAAAGAAGATTCGGAGCAATGAAAATCGAACTCAAAAGCAACTTACCAATCCAGCTGACATTTTTTGATAAAATCCTCCTAGAAAGAGGAACTTGGCAGAGGTAGACTCGGCATCTGGCTCACCTGCAAAAATAAATTTTTTTTTAAAGGGCTCTTCCCACACTCGCTAAGCCGGAAAAATTTCAAGTTTGATCCTTTGCCATGGATGGAAAAAGAAATCCTGATATAGATAGTGTTCAGTGAGTGGTAGCTGTTGTCGTTGAAGGATTCTCTTTGAACGAATCCGATTTGTCACTGGTGAAGAATCTTTGATAGTGGCATCCCAATAAGCATCCGATGAGGCGGGATTGCCCTGGTCAGTTGTATTGAAGGTAGCATTTCACCAGCTTACATTGGAACTAGATATGGTAGATCCGGGGACTTCCTCTTATCACGACTAATTGCACGACTAAGCCGAAAAGAGATATCCGATTGGAGAGTCAATGTGGGACCTTAAAGCAGGTGAGAATCCGGTTTGGTAGCAGCTTACCAACTTTGAATTGGAATCTTAAATAGCAGACGATCTGCTACCCTATTTCCTTGAAAGAAGGTGCCCCTTTTGAGATAAGCAGGTGGGTTGGGCCAAGGGGCGAAGGATCAAGCGCTTTGAGCTTTGTAACTAGCCTTTCCGTGGGAATTTTTTTTTTCTTCACCTTCTTGTATAATATTAGGATGTCCCCTCCGACCGGCGAGATGTTTGTGTTCAATATTCTCCCTCTAATTAGGGCGAGAGTTTCTGCAAAGACAATGTTCAAGACAATTGGCTTGTGAGATTCCTCCCTTGGTTCGTGATTCCCTAGGATCCATACTAATAGGTTCTTACATATCCCCTCTTTTCTTTAGTCTTGCTGTCTATCAGCCTTGTAGGACTATTCAGAAGCATCTTGTCATCAAAGCCAGTTCGCCTTCGTTCCGACAAAGAGTGTGCTGCCTTATTCTTTTTGAGCTTTGAGCTTGGTTCCTCGCAAGAGAGATTGGACACGTCCTCACTCGTTCTTTTTTCAAGATCTTTGAGCCTCTTCCTCACTAAAGTTTCGCATCTTGTCCCGCAGCTCATAGGCTAACCTTGTACCCTCCGGGTGTGATCGACGTCACTCACATCTTTGATCGGTCCGTTCGTGCGGAGCGCACAAAAGATGACTGGAGGGCGAAATCCTGGCCCGGCTCTGAAGTGTGCTATTTCATTTTTTATTATAGGAAAGAGTCTTTTTGGCGCTTTCTATAAGATCGCCGCGTACTGCCTACCAAAATCAGAATGCGAAGTCAAGCATCCTGCTGAGGTTTGATTTCTGAATCCATACCCTGGAAAAAAGCCTTGTTTCGTAGGACGGGATGAATCCCGAATGAGATGAAACAATCAAAGCCCCATAGCCTATACTTAGTCCCAAAGCCAAAGAATATCATAGAAGGAAGATAGATTGGGGTGATGAAAAAGGCTTCCTTACTAAGCCTCAAACTGACTTGTAGTCACTCTGAGTAGAGTAATTGGACTGAACGATGATGCCTTGTTAAATCATTACCTCAGTTCTATGTTCAGTTAATGTAGTCATTCTCTCGCCTGTCTGGCATTCTTTCACTCATCTTTCGCTCTCAATTCCGCTCCCCCGCTCGCGGCGCTTCTCTGAGGTCCTGCGTGTGAGGAGCGCGCTAGGCGTGCATTTTTTGGCTTGTTGCGTAGCTGAATGGGACTGGTGTAGTGCGGGCTTGAGCTTCGGTTCGCCCGTACGTTTCATAGGGCCCCTAAGGTTAAGCTTTGTTTTATGTGGTTTCGACTGTAAACCCCTTTCTTTTTCCTTCTGCCTGAGTATCGTTAATAGGCCATAATATAACTCAAACCAAGTAAGAAGGGCAGTCCGCCTCGTGGATCGATTTCGGAGTCATAAGTTAATGTTTCCTTCTCGGCCGTTGATGAATGGGACCCTTCGGCAAGCCTGGCGGTTGCTGCCTTGAGCCGATATCTTCCCAGTCCAAGCATTAGAGAAAGTGTGGGGATAAGGCCGACCTCGTTCCGCTACATTCATGAGATTCTACGGTTTAGGGAGTTCGCTGCTCGTGATTGACCGGAAAGGATCCGCCCCTAAATTCCTCACGCTAGTTTACGATTACATGGGTCAACTTAACAACAAAACCCATAGAGGCAGAAGAATGGCTTCCAATAGCTGTTATGATCAATCCAAAAAAAAGGAAAATTAGGATGCCTAATCCAGACCCATTCGCCTATGAAAGATCAAACGTGAAGATCCAGAGGTACCGAAGTTGTTGTTGTTGTTAGGCTAGAATCTACAGGTTCCGGTGCATTATGGCTCAATGTGAGCTTAACAATCCCTTATTGCTTAAAATCATACAGAGCAAAACAAGATGCTAAGGGAGCCATCTCGGTTTAGGCCGAAGAAGGAAGGTTTAGTTTTCGCGCCCGTTCTACTCGCCCTTTCCGCCCAAAAAAGACGGATTCTAAGGGGTTAGAGAACTTTCCCCGCTGTCCTTCTTTCAGCCGGCCCTAACTTCCTTCTCTTCTGGTTAATCCTCTGAATCGGAAATCGGATCGGCAACAGGTAACAGGCTTTATCTGGGTTCAATTCCTTGATTCCTACCCATTGGATTAATTCCTTCGATGCTTGCTCGGGGCGGGGTCGACTCAATATCGAGAGACTCACCCACCGAGGACTTTATCGCACCCTTATGTCTCCATCTCTCGAGTCGAGCTCAATCTCTGGCGGGTATTGTTTGGTCTGGAGTGCGGTGCATCTTTCTGGATGATGAACCCCTGTTTGAAGATGAGTGGATCGGGAATCTAACCCAGCGAAGAAAACGCCTACTTATAAGTCAGGCGCACTAGCGCACCAAGCAAGAAAACGGCTGGATTGACTGGCTAGCTCGTGCAATCAACGAAAAATTCCTTCGCGTTAGTAAGCCAAGCAAGCCAGGTTCCCGGACACTACGATAGGACGTGGATCGATCATGACGAGAATGGACTTCTCCGTAATGTAATAGAAGAGTAACAGTCCAGTTCCCCGGGCTTTCTCCCTTCTCGACCAGACGAAGGAGATATTAATTCAATTCAGGCGGGTAAGGGCTTGGCTTGACCCTGTGTTCTCCCCTGGTCGGGTCGGAGGCGAAGACTGGCAAAGTTCATCATTCAATGGTGGGGTGCTCATAGAAAAGAAGGCGTCGCCCAACAAGTGGCAGATTTTGATGGGGTCTCGCTTTGACGCTGGGGAGATCCATAGATCTGGATAGAGTCTCGCCCATAGATAGAGGAAGAGTACGCGCGCTAGCGCGCTACGGCTTACGCAGTTGATCGGATCAGATAGCCCTTCGGGCAACCAACCAAACCCGGCACATCAAATTCCGATCAACAACTTGGAGGTATGGCTGAGTGGCTTAAGGCATTGGTTTGCTAAATCGACATACAAGAAGATTGTATCATGGGTTCGAATCCGGCACGGAAGTGGAACGGGCGGGCGAAATTACGTGAGAGAAAGAACCTCTTGGTGGAGTCCCCCGGAGGACAGAATAGCACTATTTAGTGACTAGGAGCGGAGAGCCCGTTGCGCGTTGTTTTCGACCTATACTATAGTCAAGTCGTCCGCGTATCTTTATGATCTCCTTTCCTTCTATTTATCAGATTTTTGGAAAGTGGTTTAGATAGCTGTTTTGGTAGAGCAGAGGACTGAAAATCCTTGTGTCAGTGGTTCGAATCCACTTCTAAACGGGCGAAGAAAACATACTTTAGGAAAGTGGTTCAGGTAGCTCAGCTGGTTAGAGCAAAGGACTGAAAATCCTTGTGTCAGTGGTTCGAATCCACTTCTAAACGGGCGAAGGGTCAAAAGGACACGTAACCGGGAGCGGGCCAGATTTTTTAATTCAAGTGAAAGAGGAAGCCAAAAAGCCGTATAGTGCAGGAGGCAGATTTTCTAAAAAAAAACGGTTGATTACTCGGATTGGTTCTCGCGTCCCTGTGCCCAAAAGGATGGGCGAGTTCGGTTCAAGTGTTCATCGATCGGGTGGGTCTATATGCTCCGGGGGGGGGTGAGACGCGAGGTGTAGCGCAGTCTGGTCAGCGCATCTGTTTTGGGTACAGAGGGCCATAGGTTCGAATCCTGTCACCTTGATGTGGCGATAGAAAATAATGTCGGAGAAATTACATGGTTAAGGTATTGGGTCGAATGTCCTTTTTGTTTTGTGTTTTTGTTTTTGAGGCCTCTCGTCAGATGGATTGTTTCTTGTATTTGGTTTATTATTTTGCGACAGTATATAAGGTGCGGTGACTTATAAACTTTTTCTGAATTACTTCACCTTTTATTTTCCGGCGGGTTTTTTTACTTTTTTTGGAGGGGCCTCAGAAGGGCCGTAACTCCCTCCGCGTCCGAAGGGGGTACGGTCATATATAAAGCCCCCAGTCCCGGTGGAATTATTCGAAATACCGGAAACTCCTGAGGACTTGCCCGTCAACAACCTTGAAGGGGTCCCCTCTTCTCAACCAGCAATATCCCACAATCGGAGCATGGAGTCCTCTTTAATAAACCTAATTTAAAAGCTAGAAGAGGAGAATTCCATCTTCCTTCTGGATAAGAACAAGGGAGACTACTGGATTGAAGTAAAAGAAACTTTGGACCAAGCTTCAATTCAGCCGGAATATAATTGCTTGCTCGAAGCGGAATCCCGGGATATTTTTATCCGGGAACTCAAGCACGAATGTGCGCGTATTATGGAATATGAGCTCTCCCGGAACCCCCATTGCATCGGCATCAGGCCCACGG